CCAGCCACACCTTCGTAACTCCAAATACCCGGATTCGTTATAGTCCCCCCCGTGATACTCCAACCGCCCCAGGAATTGGTTATTCCTAAACGAGTCATGAAGGGTATAACGAACATACCTTGTCTCCACATTGGATCAAGAACAGGGTCAGAAGGATCAAAAACTGCTAATTCATACAGGGCCATTGAACCGGCCCAACCAGCAACCAAAGCTGTATGCATTATATGAACAGAAAGCAACCGTCCAGGATCATTCAATACAACGGTATGAACACGATACCAAGGTAAACCCATGGAAATACCCCTTTATGAAAGAAAAAAGACACTACGTAACTTTATTGCATTGGAAAAGACTATACCATAACTATGTTATGGACCCCCTATTTAGTGGATTATTTCAGCGCAAGCGTTCATATTTGTTCTATTCTGTTGGTAATAATGGAACAGTTTTGTTCGTAGGAACAAAGAGAAACAGATTTATTCTATACTCGATAAGTACCAATACGCAATGGGGAAGTTAATGCCATTTTCTATGAGCGAATATGTCCATCCTTGTTAATCATTAGAGGACACTATTCGTAATAATTTTCCCTTCTTTTTTCTTACTTTCTTTATCAATTTTTCAAAATTTATGAATAAAATCTGATTAGGATAAAGTACAATATTATAAATAAAAAGAAAGGCTTTGTTACGTTTCCATATCAAAGTAAAATATAGTACTTAGTTCTTTTTTATTTCATTAAATGCCTATTGGTGTTCCAAAAGTACCTTTTCGAAGTCCTGGAGAGGAAGATGCATCTTGGCTTGACATATAGTGCGACTTTTCAAATATATTGGGTCATATGGGATTTCCCCGTTTTCTCCCCAATCGAGATATCCTCTGTTTCGCCCACGAAAGATTAATTTAATCATCAAAAATTTGGAGCGTGAAGTGCAATTAGATCCATTTTTGGGGGGGATTAAAATCACTATTATCAATTAGAAGAATTTATGGTTGGCTTAGTTGGACTACTACATTGAAGTATCTAGGCTCCGTTAAAAAAAACCAAGCGGTAATCTATTTTATATCATAAAGGATTCCTATTTTTAAAGAAATCTTTTTTTGTAAGTAGAAGGTTTTTCAAACTCTTATGTTAATCAATTGAATAATATGCACGAATCCGTCAACTTTTTTACGGAATGCGCGAACTGAAAAAAAAAGAAGGTATAACAAAAAGAAGTGGTAATGGGAGCATTTGTACTATATGTGCAAATCAAAATCGGGCGGATCTTTACCCGGAGTAGAGCATAAACCTAAAAAGATTAAAGAGGCCCATTTAAGAACAAGAAAATGACATCGTGATTTGATTTGGATTGGATCTCGATGAAACAATCCATCAATGAGAAGTTAATTGGATAAGTTTAATGAATTCTTTTTTATATTATACGTTATAAGGAAAGGAAGACAAACTCGTGTTTAGTGAAAAAAAAAAAAAAAAAAAAAATAAAGAAATAAAATCCTTTTATTATAAGTTAGAAGGAACTTGCTATGAAAAAATAAAAAGTATTGTAATCTACACATTGATTCATTTTTTTTTTTGAACCGTATGCGTCAAAAGGCGCCTGTACGGTTCCGAAGGGATACAATTTGACCCTAATCAACCGACTTTATCGAGAAAGATTACTTTTTTTAGGTCAAGAGGTTGATAGCGAGATCTCAAATCAACTTATTGGTCTTATGATATATCTCAGTATCGAGGATGATACCCAAGATCTGTATTTGTTTATAAACTCTCCTGGCGGATGGGTAATACCGGGAGTGGCTCTTTATGATACTATGCAATTTGTGCAACCAGATGTACATACAATATGCATGGGATCAGCCGCTTCAATGGGATCTTTTATCCTGGTCGGAGGAGAAATTACCAAACGTCTAGCATTCCCTCACGCTTGGCGCCAATGAGGCTTTTATTTTAGAGAAAAAAGAAGACTATGCCTTCGCCATATGAAATATGAATATTATGTAATAATAGCATGGCACTTTGAATTCGATATAAGAAATTTTGTTTTCAAAACATTAGATTATGTATCGAGAGAGTAATATGATAAAAAGGTATTTCCTATTTTATTATTGGAAGTGCAGTTTAGCGTCACAAACTTTTTTCACACCAGAGGTCTCTTAACAATATTTTTAGAGCAAAAAAAAAAATTCTTTTTTCCTTAGTTTATTTGATCAAATAAAAAAGTAACTTTGGGATTGCTGAATGACAGACAAATCACAGACAAAAAAATAGAATCAATATATAAAGCAACGGAGCCATCATAGTATTTTTGAATTCCTCCGAAAGGAAGGGTGGTAAGTTGATCATTTACCGATCGGGGTCTGATCGATCCTATTTTTTTTTATTTATTTGAAGGTAAGGGTCAATTTTATTGTAGAGCCGTATGCAATGCATAATGCCCGTACGGTTGTTCGATTCTTTCTTTTTTTCTTGTTATCTTTCTTTTATCTTCCCCTCATCATGAAAAATAGAGAAACCTTTGATTATCTTATATCATCAGGGTAATGATCCATCAACCTGCTGGTTCTTTTTCTGAAGTAGCAACGGGAGAATTCATCCTGGAAGTGGGAGAACTGCTGAAACTACGTGAAACCCTGACAAGGGTTTATGTACAAAGAACGGGCAAACCCTTATGGGTTGTATCCGAAGACATGGAAAGGGATGTTTTTATGTCAGCAACAGAGGCCCAAGCTTATGGAATTGTTGATCTTGTAGCGGTTGAATAAAAATAGCCTGGATTTCACGTCAATTCGTGATTTGAAATTAACCCTAGTTTAATTAATATTCTATGACTTTTATTTACTATTCTATCGAATAAAAGTAATTCATACGAATAAAAGTAATTCATAATCATCCGGTTAGGATGGATCTAAACCAGCCCATTATGTATATGATTCAACATGCCAACGATTAAACAACTTATTAGAAATACAAGACAGCCAATTAGAAATGTCACAAAATCCCCCGCGCTTCGGGGATGCCCTCAGCGTCGAGGAACATGTACTAGGGTGTATGTGCGACTCGTTCAGATCATGAACTAAAACAAAGGAAAGAGAACAATGTTCGAATATCAATGATCAAATATCAATGATCAAATAGGATATAACGGAAAAACGAACTACATTTCCTATCTAAAAATGGATGATGTCCCTTTTATTGTGTATGAAATTTATGGTTTCTGTTGGTGTAAATCCACTCACCTGAATTCAAGATGAGAAGCAACTCTCCATTGGTAGCAAATGGTTATCCATTAAGCGGAGGAAATCTTAGTTAACATAGACCCCTCTTGCAAGAACGGACTAACAGGGTCAGCTACCCAGCCAACCTTCATAATTAAATACCGTTACTGTATAGGTAGAGCTCGTTGTGAAAGACCTATTACTGGATAATTTATGGGTAGAGCCGAAGAATGTGAACTATACAAGTTAGCACTAACATTGATTAAATGAAGTATTAAATGAAGTAAAGGCTCCGGTGTATAGAGAAGACCTCACCGTTTAAGAAGTAACCATAGAAACGATGGAATCCACTATTTCTTTATCATTACTTTTATTTTTTAATGCCTATTATAGTACAATTTCATATTTCGAGGCGAAATGCCTAGAAAAAAGAAAAAATTGTGGTTAGGAAGGTTATAGTAGCCAAAGCCATTGGAATTTTTAGTTTATACATTGGAAAAATCCGTTTTGTTATTAATATACTAGGAAAGGGGCAAAAGAATAACTGAAAGAAAGGAAATCTATTAGTTATTCGTTAAAGTTTCATTTATTCAATGACCAGAATTAGACGGGGATATATCGCTCGGAGACGTAGAACAAAAATTCGTTTATTTGCATCAAGCTTTCGGGGGGCTCATTCAAGACTTACTCGAACTATTACTCAACAAAAAATAAGAGCTTTGGTTTCGGCTCATCGGGATAGGGATAGGCAAAAAATAAATTTTCGTCGTTTGTGGATCACTCGAATAAATGCAGCAATTCGCGAAAGGGGGGTATGCTATAGTTATAGTAGATTAATAAATGATCTGTACAAGAGACAGTTGCTTCTTAATCGTAAAATACTTGCACAAATAGCTATATCAAATAGGAATTGTCTTTATATGATTTCCAATGAGATCATAAAATAAGTAAGTTGGAAAGAATCCACCGGTTAAACGGAGTTGCCCGGAGAATGAACTCCGGGAAGGTCGAATAAAAATGAATAGAATATGATAAAATATAAGAAAGTAGTCAAAATAAATATGAATAAACACGTTCAATAAAAAAATTTATTCTTCCCAGATTCTTCTTTTTTTTTTTTTTTTTTTTTTTTTCTTACGACACGGGAATTCAATCCGGATTGTTGGATTTTTCCAACAAAATATCAATTCGTGTTTGAGTTCGGATGGTGGTTTGAATTCAAGTGAATAAAGAGTAAACCTATCTTTTTCTGGCTCTAAGACTAGGAGTTCTAGTGGTCGACTCGGTTCTTTCAAATTGTTTCTCATTATTAAGAAAAGGTAACAAAGATAAAATACGAGCTTGTTTTATAGCAATAGTAATTAATCGTTGTTGTTTCAAGGTCAATCTATTTACTCGTCTAGATAATATTTTTCCCTGTTCACTAATAAATCGACTAATTAAACTCATGTTTTTATAATCAATTCGATCCCCCGATTGGATCGGGGGCAAACGCTTACGAAAAGATCGCTTGGATTTAAGAAAAGTTCGCTTAGATTTATCCATGGTTTGGTTAGTTTATTTCTTATCCCTAAAATCCTATTTCAGCCGGATCTCTAATTAGAATAAATAGGACTTGGGTTGTTTATAATTATCTTTAACTATGTTAAATATGTTATATATATAATGTCATTGTTAATGTCATTTTTCCCTTTCCTTGTAAGATAAGGGCGCAAGTGCTCGCTTCAATCTATTTCTTTATCTCCCCGTGAATCGTATGTTTGTAACAATATGGACAGAATTTTAGTAACTCCAATCGATTAGGCGTATTGTGCCGGTTCTTTTGAGTAATATATCTGGAAATGCCCGTTGATTCCTTATTAACACCGTTTCGAACACAAGCGGTACATTCCAAAAGAACCGGTATTCGCACATCTTTACCCTTGGCCATGAACCTCCTTTGGATTTTTCATTTACTCAACTCTTCCTCTTTAAATCCGAAACGAAAAAGAAGAAAGGAAGGAAAAAACAAAATATAATTTGTAACTTGTTATCCTCTTATGCAAGATTTCACTACAATCAATATAGGAAATAAGATAGAAAGATTTCTAAACTATATTTCAAATCACAGTAAAGCATTTCATATAAGTATCTTGTATAATACTCTTTCCCTAGAACCACAGTTTGTATTCGACTTCCATAGAAATTTAATACATAGAAATTTCATATTAAATTAATTCCAACCTGAACTCGAGTCTTACAACTATTGAATGCACTTTTATTCTTTCTCTTTCCTCCCTAAAAGGGAAAAAAGAGAAAAGAGGGGGCTGGTATTTCATTGTATCTCTAATCTTCTTTATTCCTTGCCGCGTCAATAACTAGAATGAAAAAAAGGGGAACGTCAACGCATCCGGGAAAAAACGATTAATCTCTATCAATAAACCTGCCAAAGAACCGAACCATATAGTACTTAGTACCGGTGCCACGGAAAGATATGTTTTTAGATCTCGCATTGAAAAACCTCCTTCATTTTATTGTAATACACAAGCTAATACATATTGAAACTAGTAAATAAGATTTACTTTTTATTAAATACAGAAAAAAACGGCCTTTTCTTCTCCAATATTCCCCAAAAAGAGTCAGTTATTTTTCCTTGAGGTTCCGTTCCATATTTCATATAGAGAGAAGTATTTTACTATTATTTTATGTTAAATGAGACCAAAAAGACGAAATGGAAATCAAAATTATAGATTTTCATAGAGGAGATAACGATGTGGAAAACAAGACAGGAATTCTCTACAATGACACTGTAGACCAACGGAAGGGATGTAGCGCAGCTTGGTAGCGCGTTTGTTTTGGGTACAAAATGTCACGGGTTCAAATCCTGTCATCCCTACCTAATTACTGCTGCTTTGAGCAGTAACGAGGGATTTTTTGAGATCAACTCACATTGGACATATCATATAGAATCTTTCATTCTTATGATACTATATAGTATGCATAAAAGATGTATTGGGGCCAATCCTTTTCTTTACAGTTTTATCTTTTATGATAAGAAAGCGCTCTTAGTTCAGTTCGGTAGAACGTGGGTCTCCAAAACCCGATGTCGTAGGTTCAAATCCTACAGAGCGTGATTCGGATCTTCTTCGATCAAATTCGACTGAAACACTAACTGGAACATCAATCTTAATTTGACCCCCTGGATATTAAAGAAAGAAGGAGGTCAATAAAAAAAAAGAGAGATGTTAATTAATTAAAGGTCCAACTGATCGCCACGCCTGTATTGTAAATATGCAGTTACAAATAATCCAGCCAAAGTAATAGGAATTAGACCTAACACGATTCCAAATAGAAAAACTTCAATCATTTCAATTTTTTTGAAAGGAGAAAAAAGAGGTAATATCTATACCTAAATATTAATCCGAATTACCATGAATCTCAATGACCAATAATTGGTAATTGACACGATAAGTAACTAGAAATACACAGAAGTTCGCGGAAACATTTCCTTTTATGAATTGTGCAATTAATTTCAAATAAGTCGTATTTTGCTCAGACCAATAAATAGAGCGGAGGTTATAGTTAAAGCCGTTAGTAGAAAACCGAAATAACTAGTTATGATAGGCATAAAGGAGCTAAATGAAATATGTTCTTTTTATATATATGTTTATAAAAAAGCACTTACCTGAGTTTCCTTTTTTACAAAATAGGAGAGAAACAAAAATACCAATTGCAAGTTTTTGATTCAGATATCATTATAGACAGCAATAACAAGGATAAAGTCACAACTTTATAAAAATAAATTGATTCATAATTTGTAACATCTACACATACCGCGTTTGTAATCAGCGAATGCATTTTTGGATCGTTTTTCAACTCAACTTATAAACGAATAATAAGATTATAAACGAATAATAAGAATTGGGTCGTGTAATTTCGTTTTAAACTGAAACTCTTTTTGAATCATTATGGAATCAAATTAGAAAATGATTCCTATTTTTATCATTTCTTTTTTTTTTTTTTCGAATCTATTCTATTTTATATTTTAGAGCGAACAGTAATCTTCTCAAACTTTTACTTTCATTTTAACTAATTAGATTGCGTAATAGGTTCACTCATATAATATCTTGAATGAATGAGAACAAAAAGTTATCACACGATCACTCGAAAAAAATAGGTGTTTTGGTTCAACTATATTCTAAGACTAGTCATTTCTATTATCTTTTGCTTTAGAAGTTCTATTTTGTATCTTTCCATATTTGAAATCCGCCTCTTTGTAGTTAGGTCAAGAAAGAACCTTCA